TTGAACGTACCATTTTCAACAATAATCCTTATTTTATCAGTATCATTATATTTATTATTAGGGTGTCAGTTTTATGTAACTTAAGACTGGGGATTCTTCAGAATTTATTAGTTTATGTTCCATTAAAATGGAACTGTTGTAACTAGATATTTCGGACTTCAATCCATGGATAAAACTAAATTTTTTTTTTATAACATTAACATAAGGTGCATTTTTTAATGATTCTTTTCTCGTTTATGGGATTTTATGAATCTACAAAAAAAAAACTTATCGACGAACAAAAAAAGGGCACAGTCTTTGTATAATCACCTAAAAATGGTAAAAAGTTTTTTTATTAATTGGGGTAAAGGTTAGGGTATATAGTGATACGAACTTATAGAAATAATGATTTAGAAAGTGATAAAACACATTTTAAACTTAATCAATTAGTTTCAATGATCTATTAATTTTGACTATAGATCTTATATCCGCTCTTCTATATTGTATTCTATAGTATTCTAAATATATTAGAATATGTATAGATAGTATAAAATAATATAAATAAAAAATACAAACTTTTGTTATTATCGAATTCGCAAATCGATGGGGAAAATAAGAATCCCCATCCTGAAAATTATAAAACATACTAAAAAAAAAAGGTGAAACCTTGTCCTTGCTTTTATTCTTTTTTCAAACAAAAAATACTATTTTTAGATTTTCAAATTCAGGCAACAAAAAATTATTATTAGACTATAAGAGCAAAACAACTTCAATTTAATATTACTATTGATCGGATCAAACCATTAAAGAACATAAATTATGCCCTTTATTTTATTAGTTTATTGTTTTATTTTATTTATTATTTACATTTTTTTATATTATTTATTTTTATAGTTTATAGTTTTATAGAGTTTATTATAAATATTAAAAATATAAATTATATTGTTTTAACAATGTTTAAAATATTCGATTATTTTAATTATTTTCACTTTGGTAAATTATCAATTTTTTTATAACTTATAAAAAAAAATGAAACTAGATTACTTTTCGAGTCAAACCAATTCAGATTTTTCCCAATTTTGGATTATTTATTTGTTGCACAAAAAAAACTTTTTGAATTCCTCGTAGAAAGAGATTTCCCTAACGAAAAGGCTTTCAATGCTGCCGAATATCCCTTCCTTTTCCAGATATTTTTTCGAATTCGTTTTTTTGATATAGAGGTGCGCTTTTTTGGAACTGCCATTAAAAAATTCTAATAGGTTATTCATTGCCAGGGTTGGATGTCAAAGACATCTATTGTTCAAAACCGATTGTTCTTTACTATTCATTATAATTATGGATCTATTTATTTTCTAGATTGTACTTCCTTCATAAAAATATGGATATAGAAAAATAGCATAAAATAGTACTAGCAACAAAAACTATATGGTAGTTTTTTTAAATTAAATACAAAAATTGTGTTTTTTTTTTTCTATGCCATATACAATCCGATACAACATCTACAATATCTGGAAGAAAGATTCGTATTTATTTTATTGTTACTCTTATATCTTCCTTCAGCTATATCTTCTATATCTATAGAATCTACTATGCAATAGAACTCGAATTGCAATAGAACTCGAATTGGTTGAAGTTGATAAAAAACAAATACAAAGAAAAAACCCGTGCCTTTCTATCTCTGGTTAGTTTTTTTTTTCTAATTTTATACATGGAATAAAATACCTAGAAATGGTTAATAAGCCAATCCCTATAGTTATTAATAAAAATTAATAAAAAAACTTTAGTAATTTTTTATATTAATTATTCATTTATTATTCATTTAATTGGGCAAGCTCGAGAAAAGAGTACATCTAATTTTATTTTTTTAATTAGAGCGAGACTAGTAGTTAATCTGCGAAAAGGTACAGGATAGATTGTTTTATAACTATTTTAGGAATTTCTTCTTTTAATTTTATGTAAAGTCACGTGTTGGGGTCATAGTTTCTCTATCATAACCTTTCCGACAAATGGCTTTTATTGGAATAGAAGACAATCAATCAGTTCAAATTCGTTACTGATTCTGTTCTGAATAACCCATAAAATAACTTTTATGAGTCAAATTAGGGTTATTTATGCTTCATATCAAAATAAAATACTGTTTTTGGTGAAATTGGTTATCCTTGCTCTATAGATATAAATAAATTATTGTAATACGTAACGGTAATGAAAATTTCAATTTTCATTTTTTGTATCTTCATAAAATTTGACTTAATAATTTAATAAAAATACTTATTTCTTTTTCACTAGTAACTTGGTCATATCGTTTGACCGATTCTAACCTCTTGATTTGAAATATTTGAGGTAGTTGAGAAAGATTCAGAATAATTAAAGCGAGAAAATTTTATTTCAGTTTTGTATATCTTAACTTTTTTTATTAACTTTTTATTAACTGACCTTTTTCAAAAGAAATAAAAGCCGGTGAATCAGAAACAATTAATTAAGATAAAAAGAGTCTTTTTTTATGGAATATACATATCAATATTCATGGATCATACCTTTCATTCCCCTTCCAACCCCTATGTTAATAGGAGTAGGACTTCTACTTTTTCCGACGGCAATAAAAAATCTTCGTCGTATGTGGGTTTTTCCTAGTGTTTTACTGTTAAGTATAGTTATGATTTTTTCATCCCATATATTTATTCAACAAATAAATAACAGTTCTATCTATCTATCTGTATGGTCTTGGACCATCAATAATGATTTTTCTTTAGAATTTGGCTACTTAATTGATCCACTTACTTCTCTTATGTTAATATTAATCACTACTGTTGGAATTATGGTTCTTATTTATAGTGATAATTATATGTCTCATGATCAGGGATATTTGAGATTTTTTGCTTATATGAGTTTTTCTAATACTTCAATGTTAGGATTAGTTACTAGTTCAAATTTGATACAAATTTATTTTTTTTGGGAATTGGTTGGAATGTGTTCTTATCTATTAATAGGTTTTTGGTTCACCCGACCTATTGCGGCGAATGCTTGTCAAAAGGCGTTTGTAACTAATCGTGTAGGGGATTTTGGTTTATTATTAGGAATTTTAGGTTTTTATTGGATAACGGGTAGTTTAGAATTTAGGGATTTGTTTGAAATATTCAATAACGTAGTTGATAATAATGAAGTTAATTTTTTATTTGTTACTTTGTGTGCCTGTCTATTATTTGCCGGTGCAGTTGCTAAATCTGCCCAATTTCCCCTTCATGTATGGTTACCCGATGCTATGGAAGGACCTACCCCTATTTCGGCTCTTATACACGCTGCTACTATGGTAGCAGCCGGAATTTTTCTTGTAGCTCGTCTTCTTCCTCTTTTTATAGTTATACCTTTCGTAATGAATCTAATAGCTTTTATTGGGATAATAACATTACTTTTAGGAGCCACTTTAGCTCTTGCTCAAAAAGATATTAAGAGGGTTTTAGCTTATTCTACAATGTCTCAATTGGGTTATATGATGTTGGCTCTAGGTATGGGGTCTTATCGAGCTGCTTTATTTCATTTGATTACTCATGCTTATTCGAAAGCATTGTTATTTTTAGGATCCGGATCAATTATTCATTCCATGGAAACAATTGTTGGATATTCTCCAGATAAAAGCCAGAATATTGTTCTTATGGGCGGTTTAAGAAAATATGTACCAATTACAAAAACTGCGTTTTTATTAGGTACACTTTCTCTGTGTGGTATTCCACCCCTTGCCTGTTTTTGGTCCAAAGATGAAATTCTTAGTGATAGTTGGTTATATTCACCTATTTTTGCAATAATCGCTTGTTCTACAGCTGGATTAACTGCATTTTATATGTTTCGGATCTATTTACTTACTTTTGAAGGACATTTAAATGTTCAGTTTCAAATTTACAGTGGAAAAAAAAATAGTTCGTTCTATTCAATATCTCTATGGGGTAAAGAAGGGCAAAAAGTTATTAAAAAAAATTTTCGTTTATCGACTTTATTAACAATGAATAATAATGAAAGGACTCATTTTTTTTCTAAAAAGGCATATCGGATTGATAGTAATTTAAGAAGCATGATGCGCCCTTTTATTACTATTAGCAATTTTGGAACTAAGAACACTTTCTCATATCCGCCGGAATCGGACAATACTATGCTATTTCCTATGCTTGTATTAGTGCTATTTACTTTATTCATTGGAGTCATAGGAATTCCTTTTTTCAATCAATTCAATCAAGAAGCGATGGATTTGGATATATTATCCAAATTGTTAAACCCGGCTATAAACCTTTTACATCCAAATATAAATACTTCTGTGGATTTGGATGAATTTATTTCAAACGCAACTTTTTCAGTCAGTATAGCTTTTTTTGGAATCCTTATAGCGTCTTTTTTATATAAGCCAGTTTATTCATCTTTACAAAATTTGAATTTCTTTAATTCATTTGTTAAAAGTATTCCTAAAAAAAGAAAAATTAGTTTGGAAAAACTACTAAATGGTATATATGATTGGTCATATAATCGTGGTTACATAGATTTTTTTTATGCAATATCCTTAACTAAAGGTATAAGAGGATTGGCTGAACTAACTCATTTTTTTGATAAACGAATAATTGATGGAATTACGAATGGTGTCGGTATTGCGAGTTTTTTCGTAGGAGAAGGTATCAAATATGTGGGGGGCGGTCGAATTTCTTCCTATCTCTTAGTCTATATATCTTATGTATTAATCTTTTTAGTAATTTACTTTTTATTTTAATATTGTGACATTTCTTTTCTTACAGCATTTTCAAATTTATTGTTTTTTATATATCGGAATGGCCTATTCCATCGTTTATAGTCAAAAAGAATAGTCACAAGAGGTTTTTCAACCCAGAGGAGATCTTTTTTTTCTGTAAATATTTCTAACTTCGAATTTTCTTGATTTCCATCCACATCCATATAATAAGTTTCATAAACGGGTCTATTTTTATAGCGTGTCTCTTTAAAGTGGAATTCATCCTTTGTTTTTTCCTTTCCATTCACTCGTATCT